TAAATGTATTAGGATATTTAGTGCCGGGTATTTTTAAAAATTTTTTATTTGGCTTTATTAGGCTAATGCTAAGTTGAAAAAAAATGTAAATTGGTATATATATATATATATATATAATGTGGGATAGCCAATCATAAACTCAATTCATTGGCTTGCACGTTCTCGAGTCCTCCTTGGTTTCGGGGTTTGACAAGGAAAACAGGATTTGCTGAGCGTAGGGGGGTAGGGGGGTTTGTCGCGCAAAAACCAAGGGGGCATATATAACAAGTATAGTTGAATAAGAGATAGATATGTTATGCACCTGAGCTAGAAGAATGTAGTGTCCAGTTTATGTCTTACGATAATTAATATATATTATCACATACAGGAGATATGTTCAACCTTAAATTAACATTTGTATTTGCACTCTGGGATGCCAAATGAAAGGAAACCAAAAAGAGATACCCTATGCATATAAAAGAATGCTCGGCATGGTGGGTAATGAAATATATGTACTACACCATTAATCAGATGCCAGTATAGTTATTTGGGGGGGGATTTTACAGTTATGTCCCTGAAATAGGAACCAGATGCCAGTAATAGTTCATATTGTGCAACCCTTACAATTATTGTCCTTGATTCTATCATGCATGATTTACCTTTATATAAATTAGTTGGTGGTTTCTTACTACATTAATATAGTTAGATGAAACTTTAGTTGATTTTGCAAGGAAAAATGTGAGGTCAATTCTTTGGGGAATAACCTATTACTCAAGTCGGAATAATATATTTTTGAGTCTTAAATTTATGTTTTATGAATACCTTAAAATTTAGTACCTGCTTTATGGTTAAAATAATGAGTTGGTGATAATACATAGATGTACTAATACATTAATGTAATATTATGCATAATATGTACTAAACCATATAGGTGGGTCTGATTCCAGAAAATAGTTTAGTTTAGAATTCTGGCTTTGGGAGCCAGGGGTGGGAGTTAAAATCTCTCTTTTCTGGGCGCTAGGGAGGAGTTTAACCTCCGATCTTCGGATTACAAGACCGATGCTTTTAGACTAAGCTACTAGGGCAAGCTCATTCTAGTGCTTTATTTTCCAATCATCCTGCTAATGGGATAAAGATGAGGAATAGTGCAAAGTACAGTACGGATGCAATTTGCCCAATGATGATGAATGGATGTTCTACTGGTATGCCTCCAATTCACGTTAAGATGATTATGTCTGCTACAAGAGTTCAGAATAGGAATTGGGTGACGGGGCGGAATGTCAGTCCTCGTTGTTTTGAGGTATGTAGGAGCGGCACTACTATTAGTACTAGAATTGAAAATAGTAGTGCAAGGACACCTCCTAGTTTATTAGGGATTGATCGTAGGATGGCGTAGGCAAATAGGAAGTATCATTCGGGCTTAATGTGTGGTGGGGTAACTAATGGGTTTGCAGGAGTAAAATTTTCTGGGTCTCCTAGTAGGTTGGGGGAGAATAATGCTAGGAGTGTGAGTGCTAGGAGTATAATTACGAACCCAAGGAGGTCTTTGTATGTGAAGTATGGGTGGAAAGAGATTTTGTCTGCGTCTGAGTTTAGTCCGATTGGGTTGTTTGATCCTGTTTCGTGGAGGAATAGGAGGTGAATAATCGTTGCGGCGGTGATGATAAAGGGTAGAAGGAAGTGGAATGCAAAGAATCGTGTTAGTGTTGCATTGTCTACTGAGAAGCCGCCTCAGATTCATTGGACTAGTATGTCCCCTATGTAGGGGACGGCAGATAATAGGTTTGTAATGACTGTAGCTCCTCAGAAGGATATTTGTCCTCATGGGAGGACGTAGCCTACAAAGGCTGTCATTATAACTAGCAGAAGGAGAACTACGCCAATGTTTCAGGTTTCTTTGTACAGGTATGATCCATAGTATAGGCCTCGGGCGATGTGCATATAGATACAGATGAAGAAGAATGATGCTCCGTTGGCATGTATGTTACGAATGAGTCAGCCGTAATTTACATCTCGGCAGATGTGGGTTACTGATGAGAATGCGGTTGAAATGTCTGAGGTGTAGTGTATAGCTAGGAATAGTCCGGTTAAGATTTGGGTAATTAAACATAGTCCTAGGAGGGAGCCAAAGTTTCATCATGTTGAAATGTTAGATGGTGCTGGTAGGTCGACTAGTGCGTCGTTAGCGATTTTAATGAGGGGGTGTGTTTTTCGTAGGCTTGCCATTAGCGGTTCTTGTAGTTGAATAACAACGGTGGTTCTTCAAGTCATTGGTCTCGGTTAAAGTCTGAGCAAGAATTATGACTTATTTTATGTTTTTGTTATTGATGGCTTTGGTTGTGGGTTTGGTTGCTGTTGCTTCTAATCCTACGCCTTATTTTGCTGCTCTTGGGTTGGTAGTTGCAGCTGGGGTTGGATGTGGGGTTTTAGTTGGTCATGGGGGCTCTTTTTTGTCGTTGGTTCTTTTTTTGATTTATCTTGGGGGGATGCTTGTAGTTTTTGCTTATTCGGCGGCCTTGGCTGCTGAGCCTTTTCCGGAAGCTTGGGGCAGTCGTTCTGTGTTAGGCTATGTTTTGATTTATTTGGTGGGGGTTAGTTTAGTGGCAGGGCTTTTTTGAGGGGGCTGATATGAGGGTTCTTGAGTGGTTATTGATGGGTTAAAGGAGTTTTCTGTTTTGCGGGGGGATATTAGTGGTGTGGCTGTTATATATTCGTCTGGCGGTGGAATGTTAGTTATTTGTGCTTGGGTGTTGCTTTTGACTTTGCTTGTTGTGCTGGAGCTTACTCGGGGTTTGAGTCGTGGGACTCTTCGGGCGGTTTAAAGTAAGACTGGGATAGTGGCTAAGATTAGGGTTAGTAGGAAGATAGTTAGGTATGTTTTGATTATTCCTCGTGTGATATCATTTGTGATTTTTGATATGATTGTTTGTGTTAGTGCTAGGCCTTTTGGCCCGATGGTTTCAAGTCATGTTTTGTCTAGTTGGGTGGCGGCTGACTGTCCTAGGGTTAATTTAAGTTTTGGAAGGAGTCGGTGGGTAATTGCAGGGAAGAATCCTAGTATATTTGAGAAATGGTGTGTGGGGATTATTGGGATAATTTTTACTTGTTTACTTGTTATGTTGGCAAGGTCTATAGCTACTAGGAGGCCCAGGATAGTTACTAAGAGGGCTGCTATTTTTAGGGTAGTTGGTATTGTTATGATTGGTGTTTTTATTGGTAGGAAGTTGTGTGTGATGATGAAGCCTGCAATGATGCTTCCTCAAGCAAGCCGTTTGATTGAGTTGATAACTAGTGGATTGTTTTCGTTGATTGGAGATAGGGGCAGGAATCGAGGGGTTCCTATGATTACGAAGTAGACCAGTCGGAAGCTGTAGACTGCGGTAAATGATGTGGCGATTAGTGTAAGAATTAGGGCTCAGGCGTTTAGGTAGGAGGTGTTTAGGGCTTCAATGATTGCGTCTTTTGAGAAGAATCCTGCTAGAAATGGGGTTCCTGTTAGGGCCAAGCTGCCAATTGTAAAGTAGGTTGAGGTAGCAGGTATAATGTTGAATAGGCCTCCTATTTTCCGGATATCTTGTTCATCGTTTAGGCTGTGGATGATTGATCCGGAGCATAAGAATAATATAGCTTTAAAGAAGGCGTGTGTGCAGATGTGTAGGAATGCTAGTTGTGGTTGGTTTAGTCCGATTGTAACTATTATTAATCCTAGCTGGCTGGATGTTGAAAAAGCTACGATTTTTTTGATGTCATTTTGGGTTAGGGCGCAGGTGGCTGTAAATAGTGAGGTTAATGCTCCTAGGCAGAGGCAAATAGTCAGTGCTAGTTGGTTGTTTTCTATTAGTGGGTGGAGGCGGATTAGTAGGAAAATTCCTGCAACGACTATAGTGCTTGAATGGAGTAGGGCGGATACTGGCGTAGGACCTTCTATGGCGGAAGGAAGTCATGGGTGAAGGCCAAATTGGGCTGATTTTCCTGTCGCTGCCAGGGCGAGTCCTATTAGGGGAATTGTTATGTCGAAGTTTTTTGACAGGGTAAAGATTTGTTGAATTTCTCAGGAGTTGAGGTTTATTGCGAACCAGGCCATGGTTATAATTAGTCCGATATCTCCTACTCGGTTATAAATGACGGCTTGAAGAGCTGCTGTGTTAGCGTCTGCTCGTCCGTGTCACCATCCGATTAGTAGGAAGGATATAATTCCTACTCCTTCCCAGCCGATGAATAATTGAAATATATTGTTGGCTGTAACTAGGATAATTATGGCTACTAGGAATGTGAGTAAATATTTGAAAAATCGGTTAATGTTGGGGTCAGAGTGTATGTATCATAGTGCGAACTCTAAGATGGACCAAGTAACATATAAGGCGATTGGGACGAAGATTAGGGAGTAGTGATCAAATTTGAAGCTAATATTAATGTCAAATGTTTGGGTATTTATTCAGTGTCAGTTTGTGATGATGCCTTCTGTTTTTAGGTTTAGAAAAATTATTAATGGTAGGAGGCTGATGAAGAATGCGGAGCTAACAGCAGTTTTGGTTATTTCTGCCAGTTTGGACTCTTGTTGGTTTGGGCTTAATGTGGTAATTAGTGGATATACTAGGATGAAGAAGATTAGAAGGAGTGATGAGTGTATGATTAGTGCCATTTTAGCTTCCACTTGGATTTGCACCAAGAGTTTTTGGTTCCTAAGACCAACGGATGAACTGTTATCCTTTGAAAGCGCAAGGAAGCCACGGATTTTAACCATGGTAGGTAAGGATTAGCAGTGCTTACTATTTTCTGTACTTCCTTGGTGAGTAAGGGGGTTTTAACTCCTGTCTTTAGAATCACAATCTAATGTTTTGGTTAAACTATACTTACAGTAGCATCATCCTCATATGAGTTCTGGTTTTGTTACTAGGAGGAGGACTGGGACCAGGTGTAGAGTTATTAATAGGTGTTCTCGGGTGTGGAATGGTTGAAGTCCTGTAATGTGGTTTGGTGTTGGGCCTCGTTGTGACATGAGGAATATATATAGAGAGTAGCCAGCTGTAATTAGTGTTCCTAGTCCTGTTAGTAAAATTGTTCATGGTGATCAGTTAAATAAAGTCGTAATAATTATAAGTTCTCCTATTAAATTAGGTAGGGGTGGTAGTGCTAGGTTTGCGAGGTTGGCAATGAACCATCAGACTGCGGTTAGTGGGAAGATTACTTGTAGTCCTCGAGCAAGGATTATTGTTCGGCTGTGGGTTCGTTCGTATGCTGTATTAGCTAGGCAGAATAGTGCAGAGGATACCAGTCCGTGGGCGATTATTAGAATGATTGCTCCTGAGAATCCTCATGGGGTTTGGATTAAAATTCCTCCTGCTACCAAGCCTATGTGGCTGACGGATGAATAAGCGATTAGAGATTTTAGGTCTGTTTGTCGGAGACAAATAGAACCGGTTATGATAATTCCTCAAAGGGCTAAGATAATAAATGGGTAGGCGAGTTCTTTTGAGAGTGGGTCTAGTATAACTATTATGCGTATTATTCCATATCCTCCTAGTTTTAGGAGTACCGCTGCAAGTACTATGGATCCTGCTACTGGGGCTTCTACGTGTGCTTTTGGGAGTCATAGGTGTACTCCATATAGGGGTATTTTTACTAGGAATGCGATTAGACAGCCAGCTCATCAGATTATATGGCCTCAAGAGTTGAGTTGTAGTGGTTGTGAATATTGTAGTACTAGTATTGATAGGGTCCCTGTGGATTGTTGAAGTAGGAGTAGGGCAACCAGGAGGGGGAGGGACCCTGCTAGGGTGTAGAATAAGAAGTAGGTTCCTGCGTTTAGGCGTTCGGTTTGATTTCCTCATCGGGTGATGATGATAAGGGTTGGGATTAGTGTGGCTTCAAATATAATATAAAATATAATGATTTCTGTGGCGCCGAATGCTATAATTAGGAAAGTTTGTAGTGAGGCGAGAAGTGTGATGTATGAGCGTTGTCGGCTGATTGGTTCGGGGCTAATGTGATTTTGGCTGGCTAAAATTATTAGTGGGAGTAGTCAACATGTTAGTACTAGAAGGGGGGTTGATAGTGGGTCTGTGGCTAGGTATGTATTGGAGGAGGTTCATCCTGTTTCTGATGTTCATTTTAGTCATGTCAGGCTAATGAAGGCAATTAAGAGGCTATGTGCGGTTGTGGTTGTTCATAGTCATTTAGGGGTGACTAATCAGATTGTTGGGAATAGCATGATTGTGGGGACTAGTACTTTTAGCATTGTAATAGGTTTAGGTTTTGTAGGCGGTCGGTTCCGTGGGTGCGGGCTGTAGCAACCAGCAGTGCTAAGCCCGTGCTTGCTTCGCAGGCGGAGAAGGCCAGGAGTAGCATTGGGGCTGTAGAAAATCCTGTGGATTCAAATTGTAGTGCTCATAGGGCTAGTGCAATGAATAGGGACAATATTATGCCTTCTAAGCAGAGGAGTGCAGAGAGTAAGTGGGTGCGGTGAAATGCTAGTCCTATTAGTCCTAGGATGAATGCTGAGCTAAAGCTAAAATGTACGGGTGTCATAAGGGGGTCGTGGAATTAAACCACGATTTTCTGAGCCGAAATCAGAGGTCTTGTTTTGGACTAACTCCCTATTCTGCTCATTCTAGGCCGCCTTGTGTTCATTCATAGATTAGGCCCAGAGTTAGTAGGATCAGGACTGTTGTGGCTCAGAAGAATGTCCCAGTGGGGTTGTGGAGTTGGTCTCCTCAGGGGAGAGGGAGAAGGAGAGCAATTTCTAGGTCAAATAGTAGGAATAAGATTGCTACTAGAAAGAAGCGCAAGGAGAAAGGCAGCCGGGCAGATCCTAGTGGGTCAAATCCGCATTCGTAGGGGGATAGTTTTTCTGCATCTGGGTTTATTTGTGGTAGTCAAAAGGATACAATTGCTAGGATTAGAGATAGGGCCACTGTAATAACTAAGATTGTTATAATTAGGTTCATTATCTTTCCTTGGGGTTTAACCAAGACCGTGTGATTGGAAGTCACTTATACTAACTTTGATACTAGAAAGATTTATGAGCCTCATCAGTAGATGGATACGTAGAGGAATAGTCATACTACGTCGACGAAATGTCAATATCAGGCAGCGGCTTCAAAGCCAAAGTGATGTTCGGATGTGAAGTGGTATTGGATTTGGCGCAGAAGGCAGACAGCTAGGAAGGATGATCCAATGATAACGTGTAGGCCGTGGAATCCTGTAGCTACGAAGAATGTTGAGCCATAGACGCCATCTGCGATTGTGAATGGTGCTTCGTAGTATTCCATGGCTTGAAGAGCAGTGAAGTAAAGTCCTAGTAAAATGGTTAATGCTAGGGACTGGATTGCTTGTTTACGTTCTCCTTCTATGATGCTGTGGTGAGCTCATGTTACTGTAACTCCTGACGCCAGTAGTACGGCTGTATTGAGGAGTGGAACTTCGAAAGGGTCTAGTGGAGTAATTCCTGTGGGGGGTCAGCATCCTCCTAGTTCTGGTGTGGGTGCTAGGCTTGAGTGGTAGAAGGCTCAGAAGAATCCAAGGAAGAAGAATACTTCGGAGGTGATGAATAGGATTATTCCGTATCGTAATCCTTTTTGTACTGGAGGTGTGTGGTGGCCTTGGAAGGTCCCTTCACGAATGATATCTCGTCATCATTGATATATTGTGAGGAGTAGAAGGATTAATCCTAATGTTATTAGTGTTGTTGAGTGGAAGTGGAATCAGATTGCTAAGCCGGATGTTATTAGTAGGGCAGCGATGGCTCCGGTTAGGGGTCATGGGCTTGGATCGACTATGTGATAGGCATGTGCTTGGTGGGCCATTAGACGTTTTCTTGCAGGTATAGGCTTAAAAGGAGTACAAACACGTAGGCTTGAATTATTGCTACTGCTACTTCTAGTAGGGTTAGTAGGAAAAGTACAGTGGCGGTTAGAATTGCAACTGTTGGTATTATGGGTAGCAGGACGAATACGGCTGTCGCAATTAGTTGAATTAGTAGGTGGCCTGCGGTTAAATTTGCTGTGAGTCGGACCCCTAGGGCTAGTGGTCGGATAAATAAGCTAATTGTTTCGATAATAATAAGTACGGGGATTAGTGGAATGGGCGTTCCTTCTGGTAAGAGGTGTCCTAGGGCAACTGTTGGTTGAGTACGTATTCCGATAATTACTGTGGCGAGTCAGAGTGGTACGGCAAATCCTATATTAAGTGATAGTTGTGTTGTTGGGGTGAAGGTATATGGGAGTAAGCCTAGTATGTTGATGGTAATTAGGAAGATTATTAGCGAGGCTAGTAGAAGTGCTCATTTGTGACCTCCTACATTTAGGGGCAGTATTAATTGGTTTGTGAATCGGTTAATAAATCACCCCTGAATTGTAATAAGTCGATTATTAATTCATCGGGATGATGGGGTAGGATAGAGAACTCATGGCAGTGCAATTGCAATAGCAATTAGGGGGATTCCCAGGTAGGATGGGCTTGCGAATTGGTCGAAGAAGCTTGCTATCATGGTCAGTCTCAGGACTCAGTTTTGTGTTTTTCAGCACTTACTGGGGTTGGTTCATTTGGTGAGATGTGGTTTAAGATTTTGGTTGGGATAATTGTTAGGAAAATTAGTCAAGAGAATACTAAAATTGCGAATCAAGGGCCGGGGTTTAATTGTGGCATTTCACTAGGGGTGGTCGGGAATCACCAATCTTTGGCTTAAAAGGCCAATGCTTTGTCCAATATTTAGCTTCCTAGCGAGGCGTCTTCTAGTATTAATGAGGATCAGTTTTCGAAATGTTCTAGTGGGACTGCTTCTACTACAATTGGCATAAAGCTGTGATTGGCGCCACAGATTTCGGAGCATTGTCCATAGAATACACCTGGGCGTGAGGCGATGAAGGCGGTTTGGTTCAGCCGTCCTGGCACTGCGTCTATTTTTACGCCTAGAGATGGAACAGCTCAGGAGTGTAGTACGTCTTCGGCGGATACTAGGACACGGACTGGAGACTCTATTGGGATAATCATTCGGTGATCGGTTTCTAGGAGTCGGAATTGTCCTGGGGCAAGGTCTTGGGTTGGGACCATGTAGGAGTCAAAGCCTAAATTTTCATAGTCTGTATACTCATAACTTCAGTATCATTGGTGACCCATTGCTTTAATTGTTAGGTGGGGGTCGTTAATTTCGTCTATAAGGTATAAAATACGTAATGAGGGCAGGGCGATTAAGACTAAAATAACGGCTGGTAGGATAGTTCATACGATTTCGATTTCTTGAGAGTCTAGAATATATTTGTTAGTAAGTTTGGTTGAAACCATTGCGGTAATAATATATAGTACTAGGGTGCTGATTAGGAGTACAATTATTAGCGCATGATCGTGGAAGTGTAGAAGTTCTTCTATAACGGGTGATGCCGCGTCTTGGAATCCTAGTTGTGTTGGATGTGCCATTAAGTTTTAAGTTTAAGACATGCAGGGATTTAACCTACGATACCATCTTGACAAGGTGGTGTAATTTGCATTTTACTAATGTCTTTAGAAGGAAGTGACAGAGTGGTTATGTGGCTGGCTTGAAACCAGCATATGGGGGTTCAATTCCTCCCTTTCTCGTTAGTTTGATTGAATTTGGACGAATGCTGGTTCCTCATATGTGTGGTAAGGAGGAGGGCAGCCGTGAAGTCACTCTACGTTTGTTATAGTTAGTTCTACAGATAATACTTCTCGTTTGGCGGCGAAGGCTTCTCATAAGATGAATAGGAACATGATTACTGCCACTAAAGAAATTAATGACCCAATAGATGATACTGTGTTTCATAGGGCGTAAGCGTCTGGGTAGTCGGAGTATCGTCGTGGCATGCCTGCTAGACCTAGGAAGTGTTGTGGGAAGAATGTGAGGTTGACTCCGATGAATATTACTCCGAAGTGGATTTTTGTTCAAGCGCTGTGTAGGGTATATCCAGTTAGTAGCGGGAATCAGTGCACGAAGGCTGCTATAATAGCGAATACGGCGCCTATTGATAGTACGTAGTGGAAGTGTGCAACTACATAATATGTATCGTGAAGCACAATGTCAAGTGAAGAATTAGATAATACGATTCCTGTGAGTCCCCCTACTGTAAACAGGAAGATGAATCCAAGAGCTCAGAGCATAGGAGTTTCTCATTTAATTGAGCCTCCGTGAAGTGTGGCTAATCAACTAAATACTTTTACACCAGTTGGGATGGCAATAATTATTGTTGCAGATGTAAAGTATGCACGAGTGTCTACATCTATTCCAACAGTAAACATGTGATGGGCTCATACGATAAATCCTAAGAGACCAATAGCCATCATTGCTCAAACCATTCCTATGTAGCCGAATGGTTCTTTTTTACCTGAGTAATAAGCTACGACGTGGGAAATGATACCGAATCCTGGGAGAATAAGAATATAGACTTCCGGGTGGCCGAAGAATCAGAATAAGTGTTGGTAGAGAATTGGGTCTCCCCCTCCTGCTGGGTCGAAGAATGTGGTATTAAGGTTTCGATCTGTTAAGAGCATTGTAATACCAGCAGCTAGGACTGGCAGTGATAGAAGAAGCAGTACGGCGGTTACGAGCACGGATCAAACGAACAGAGGTGTTTGGTATTGTGAGATGGCTGGGGGCTTCATGTTGATGGTTGTGGTAATAAAATTAATAGCCCCTAGAATTGATGAAACACCCGCTAAGTGAAGTGAGAAAATTGTTAGGTCTACCGATGCTCCTGCGTGGGCTAAATTTCCTGCAAGAGGCGGGTATACCGTTCATCCTGTTCCAGCTCCAGCTTCAACACCAGAAGAGGCTAGTAGTAGCAGGAATGATGGGGGTAGAAGTCAGAAGCTTATGTTGTTTATACGGGGGAATGCTATGTCTGGGGCCCCAATCATTAATGGGACAAGTCAATTTCCAAATCCTCCAATGAGGATGGGCATTACTATAAAGAAAATTATCACGAAGGCGTGAGCAGTGACGATGACATTGTAAATTTGGTCGTCGCCTAGAAGCGATCCGGGTTGGCTTAGCTCGGCCCGAATAAGAAGGCTTAAGGCAGTTCCTACTATTCCGGCTCAGGCACCAAATACGAGATAAAGGGTACCAATGTCTTTGTGGTTGGTAGAGAAGAATCAGCGCGTGATTGCCACAGGTAGGGTGGCCGAGTGTTTAGGCGGTGGGTTGTAGCCCCGAAGACAGAGGTTTAAGTCCTCTTCCTATCAGCCCTGTGGTGAAGAACACATTGGATTGCAAATCCGAAGACGTAGAATAATATTCTGCCGGGGCTTTTCCCGCCTTGCTGAGTCAAACGGCGGGAAAAGTAGATGGATGCTCGCTGGTTTGAGCGCTTAGCTGTTAACTAAGAGTTTGTAGGATCGAGGCCTTCCCATCTAGTAAGGCCTTAGTTTAATAAAAATATCTGATTTGCAATTAGGAGATGCAAGTTAATTTCTTGTAGGTCTTATTCAGGGACTAGAAGATTTTCACTTCTACTTAGAGCTTTGAAGGCTTTTGGTCTAATATTATCCTAAGTCCCTAGGTGGCTAGTATTATAATGGTTGGAGTTATTGGTAGTAGTCCTAGGGCGGCTGTGGTGAATAGGGCTAGGGGCAGGGAGGTTTGGGTTGTTTGGGTTCGTCAGGGGGTGGTTGAATTGGTTGTGTTAGGTGAGATGGTGAGTGTTATTGCGTAGCAAAGTCGTAGGTAGAAGTATAGGCTGATTAGGGCAGCTAGGGCCATGGTTGTGGCGATAATTGGAAGGTCCTGTTTTGTTAGTTCTTGTAAAATTAGTCATTTTGGCAGGAACCCAGTGAGTGGAGGGAGGCCTCCTAATGATAGTAGGACTAAGGCAGTTGTTGATGCTAGAATTGGGGTTTTTGACCAGGTTGTTGCTAGTGTATTAATTTTAGTAGTAGATAGTGTTTTGAGGGTAAGGAATGCTGCGGATGTTATAATGATGTATGTTCCTAGTGCGAGTAGGGTGAGTTGTGGGGCGTATTGGATAACAATAATTATTCATCCTATGTGGGCGATTGAGGAGTAGGCTAGGATTTTTCGTAGTTGGGTTTGATTTAGTCCTCCTCATCCTCCTACTAGCGTGGATGTGATTCCTAATAGGGTTAGTAGTAGGGGGTCAATGGTTTGGGCTGTTTGGATGATTAATGCGAATGGGGCGAGTTTTTGTCAGGTGGATAGGATTAGGCCTGTCAGGAGGTCTAGTCCTTGTAGGACTTCTGGTATTCAGAAATGTATGGGTGCGAGTCCAATTTTTAGGGCTAGAGCAGTTATGAATATTGTGCTGGCGAGGGGGTTTGATAGGTCATTGATGCTTCATTCTCCTGTCATTCAAGCATTTGTTGTGCTTGCGAATAGAATTATTGCTGCCGCTGTGGCTTGGGTTAGGAAGTATTTTGTGGTTGCTTCTACTGCACGGGGGTGGTGGTGTTGTGCTATTAGTGGGGTGATTGCTAGGGTGTTAATTTCTAGGCCTATTCAGGCTAGTAGTCAGTGGGAACTAGCGAAGGTAAGGGTGGTTCCTAGTCCTAGGCTGGATAGTAGGATTGTAAGTACGTATGGGTTCATTGGCGGAGGAGGGACTTTAACCGTCATGTTCGGGGTATGGGCCCGAAAGCTTGATTAGCTGACCCCGCCTTAGAAAGTGGTGTAGAGGAAGCACCAAGAGTTTTGATCTCTTGAGTATGGGTTCGATTCCCTTCTTTCTAGGAACTGAGGGGATTTTAACCCCTATGAGTCACTCTATCAAAGTGGTCCTTGGGCATTCAGGCACAGTTCCTTGTCTATAGTTGTGGGGGAAGGCCTGCTAGTGCGATCGGCAGGGCGGTGTGTCATAGTACGAAGGCAAGTGTGAGGGGGAGGAAGTTTTTTCATACTAGGTGTATTAGTTGATCATATCGGAATCGGGGGTAGGAGGCTCGTACTCATAAGAATAGGATTGATAGTAGGGCGGCTTTGGTTATTAGGTTAATTGTTGTGAGTTCAGGGATGCTTGGGATGTGTGAGGCTCCTAGGAATAGTACGGCTGATAGGGTGTTTATTAGTAGAATATTGGCGTATTCGGCCAGGAAAAAGAGGGCGAAGGGCCCTCCTGCATATTCTACGTTAAAGCCTGAAACTAGTTCTGATTCTCCCTCAGTTAGGTCAAATGGTGCTCGGTTTGTTTCGGCTAGTGTTGAAATATATCATATTGCGGCTAGGGGTCAGGCAGGTACGAGTAGTCAGATGCTTTCTTGGGTGGTGTTGAACGTTTGTAGTGTGTACCCTCCCGAGAAGATAATTACTGAGAGGAGAATTAGTCCTAGGCTGACTTCGTATGAAATTGTTTGGGCTACGGCCCGTAGGGCTCCAATTAGTGCATATTTTGAATTTGATGCTCATCCTGACCCTAGAATTGAGTATACTGCAAGGCTTGATAGTGCTAGGATAAATAGGATTCCTAGGTTTAGGTCGGTTACGGGGTGGGGCATTGGTATGGGTGCTCATAGGGTTATAGCCAAGGTTAATGCAAGTATTGGGGTGGCTAGAAATAGAAATGGGGATGAAGTAGATGGGCGGACGGGCTCTTTGATAAATAATTTAACTCCATCAGCGATAGGTTGTAATAGTCCGTAAGGTCCGACTACGTTGGGGCCTTTTCGTAGTTGTATGTAGCCTAGCACTTTTCGTTCAATTAGGGTTAGGAAAGCCACTGCTAGGAGGACGGGCACGATGTAGGCTAGGGGGTTAATTAGGTGGGTTATTAGGATGTTTAGCATGAACTGGGGAGAGGATTTGAACCTCTGGCTAAAAGGGCTTAGGCCTTTCGCAATTTACCATGCTCTGCCACCCCAGTATGTCCTTATTTTGGCTAGCTGGGATTTTGGCTCTCCCTTTGCTTTATTTATTTGTTTTCATAAATTAGGGGTGGGGCGTGCTTGAAGTATGGGCCCCTCTTTTCCGATCCTTTCGTACTAGGAAAAGTAGCGTTACAGATAGAAACTGACCTGGATTGCTCCGGTCTGAACTCAGATCACGTAGGACTTTAATCGTTGAACAAACGAACCCTTAATAGCGGCTGCACCATTAGGATGTCCTGATCCAACATCGAGGTCGTAAACCCTCTCGTCGATATGGACTCTGGGAGAGGATTGCGCTGTTATCCCTAGGGTAACTTGGTTCGTTGATCGGCTTTGGGTGGCCGGATCATGTTTGGTCAGATGTTCTGTGGCTTAGAGATGTCTCTCTTGGTTTTAGGAGGTTTTCCCAGTCCACTTGGAGGCTTTGTTTTCCTCCGTGGTCGCCCCAACCGAAGGTAAAATCTCATGTTTCACAAAGTTTTTGCTTTTTATTGAGTTGCTTGACGTGGTTGAGTTTTGTACCTTAAGCTCCAAAGGGTCTTCTCGTCTTGTATTATTATACCCGCTTCTGCACGGGTAGATCAATTTCACTGACTGGAAAGGGGAGACAGTTAAGCCCTCGTTTAGCCATTCATACAGGTCTCTATTTAAAAGACAAGTGATTGCGCTACCTTTGCACGGTCAAAATACCGCGGCCGTTGAACTTGTAGTCACTGGGCAGGCTGGACCTCCTATACATGGTTGTGTTGCAGGAGGCGATGTTTTTGGTAAACAGGCGAGGCTTGTGTTTGCCGAGTTCCTTCCTTTTCTTTTAGTCTTTCCTTTATAAATAGCACTCCAGTGTGGGGTTAACGATTACTGGGCTGTGGATTTTTCTTGATTTTTTTATGGTTCACATTGCTCTCTTGGGTTGAGTTCGTTAATTGCCAATGGTTTGTCCGGTTTGGCTTACACTTGTGCTAGGAGAAGGGCGGGCCTTCTTGTTACTCATTTTAGCATAATTACTTCCATGGGGGCATGGATTAGCCTAATAGAATGTAGGGGAGTAAGATTGTTTATCAGAATAATAAACTTTTTTCTGTCTGAGCTTTAACGCTTTCTGTTTAGATGGCTGCTTTTAGGCCCACTAGAACAGTATGTTTTGTATATTGTGATCTTTATCCTCCTGACAAGGTTGTGTCCTTTGTTAAAGGGGCTGTACCCCCTTTAACTAACTCTCGTGTATTTCTCTGGGTGTCTTATTTAATGTTTGTTTGATTTGAGGTGTACGAGGCTGAACTTCTATTCGTTTCTTAGGCAACCAGCTATCACCAGGTTCGGTAGGTCTGTCACTTCTACCCGGAGCTCTTCCCACTCTTTTGCCACAGAGACGGGTTGGCCCTTAATAGGCTGTCTCGGGGTAGCTCACCTGGTTTCGGGATTTCAAACTAAAGGTCTCTTTGCTTGAGTTTACTGGCTAAATCATGATGCAAAAGGTACAAGGTTTAATCTTTGCTTTTTTGTGCTTATATGGGTTGTTTCATTTCTCTTTCAGCTTTCCCTTGCGGTACTATTTCTATTGCTTTGTGGGACCTTTTCTGTCTCCCATACTCAGGTAAAAGAATGGTTTAGTTTTTGGTGTTTTGTCTATTTTGTATTATTTATATTGTTTGGTTAATTTTGGTGGATAAGCTAGCTGTTTGGCTCAGGGCGATCCAGTTTGCATGGATGTCTTCTCGGTGTAAGTGAGATGCTTGACTAACTCAGCCACACCCTGGGTTTGATCCAAGTGCACCTTCCGGTACACTTACCGTGTTACGACTTGCCTCCCCTTGTCAGTGCTATGTTATTAGGTATTTTGGGTGCGTTTTGACAGGGGAGAGTGACGGGCGGTGTGTACGCGTCTCAGAGCCGGGTTCAAAAGGACACTCTATTTCCTTTTTACTACTAAATCCTCCTTCAAGCATTGTTTCATGTTGCATGTTCGTAATATTCTGTAGCAGAAAATGTAGCCCATTTCTTTCCACTTCATGCGCTACACCTCGACCTGACGTTCTGGGTTGTACCCATTTTGCTTACTTTTATTACCTTCACAGGGTAAGCTGACGACGGCGGTATATAGGCTGGGGTGGCTAGGAGTGGTGAGGTTTAACGGGGGTTATCGGTTCTAGAACAGGCTCCTCTAGGGGGGTCTGAGACACCGTCAGGTCCTTTGGGTTTTAAGCTAATGCTCGTAGTACCCTGGCGGACATCTTATTGTAGGCGGATGTCTAAGTTTACGGCTGAGCATAGTGGGGTATCTAATCCCAGTTTGTTTCTCAGCTTTCGTGGGGTCAGGTTGGTTTATTAAAGCTACTTTCGTGTTGGGGCTTCGGACACCTAGAAGCGTATGACGGCCAAAGGGCCATTTGGCTTTATTTTTATTTATCCTTAACCACCCTTTACGCCGTTGTATTATCAACTAGGGCCTCTCGTCTAACCGCGGTGGCTGGCACGAGTTTTACCGGCCCTTTTAACACTAACTGAGTCAAGTTTTCACTTATGGCTTAATGTTTATCACTGCTGAATTCCCTTGGGGGTGTGGCTAGGCCAGGCGTCTTGGGCTAAAAGTGTTTGTGCCTGATGCCCGCTCCTCGTCCCCGGGCGGGGGATTGAGGGCATACTCACTGGGCTGCGGAGACTTGCATGTGTAAGTTGAGTTAGAGCTGATAATAAGGTTGGGACCATGCCTTTGTGCATGCGGAGTTTTTTAGGACTCATCTTAGCATCTTCAGTGCTATGCTTTGTATTAAGCTACGCTAGC